CCTATGAGTTCCAGTATCGATAAGAATTCTAGTTCTTACTGTTCATATGTTATGGTATGAATATACCATACCAATTCGTTATGTATGGATGATGAGATTCCATTGATACAGAGCCAATTCCAATAGACTTATTGAACGTTCCCATTGGCGTGCATCCAGCAGGAATTGAACCTACGAATTTGCCAATTATGAGTTGGGCGCTTTAACCATTCAGCCATGGATGCTTAACAGGGCTCATCGTACATCGTGAATAACCAAATTCCAATTGAAATGAAATCTTTAGGAGGAATCAATGAAAATCTTTAGGAGGAATCAATGAAACGACATCAATTCAAATCCTGGATCTTCGAATTGAGAGAGATATTGAGAGAGATCAAAAATTCTCACTATTTCTTAGATTCATGGATCAAATTCGATTCAGTGGGATCTTTCACTCACATTTTTTTCCACCAAGAACGTTTTATGAAACTCTTTGACCCCCGAATTTGGAGTATCCTACTTTCACGTGATTCACAGGGTTCAACAAGCAATCGATATTTCATGATCAAAGGTGTAGTACTGCTTGTAGTAGCGGTCCTTATATCTCGTATTAACAATCAAAAGATGGTCGAAAGAAAAAATCTCTATTTGATGGGGCTTCTTCCTATACCTATGAATTCCATTGGACCCAGAAATGAGACATTGGAAGAATCTTTTTGGTCTTCCAATATCAATAGGTTGATTGTTTCGCTCCTGTATCTTCCAAAAGGGAAAAAGATTTCTGAGAGTTGTTTCATGGATCCGCAAGAGAGTACTTGGGTTCTCCCAATAAATAAAAAGTGTATCATGCCTGAATCGAACCGGGGTTCGCGGTGGTGGAGGAACCGGATCGGAAAAAAGAGGGATTCTAGTTGTAAGATAGCTAATGAAACCGTAGCTGGAATTGAGATCTCATTCAAAGAGAAAGATAGCAAATATCTGGGGTTTCTTTTTTTATCCTATACGGATGATCCGATCCGCAAGGACCATGATTGGGAATTGTTTGATCGTCTTTCTCCGAGGAAGAAGCGAAACATAATCAACTTGAATTCGGGACAGCTATTCGAAATCTTAGGGAAAGACTTGATTTGTTATCTCATGTCTGCTTTTTGTGAAAAACGACCAATTGAAGGGGAGGGTTTCTTCAAACAACAAGGAGCTGAGGCAACTATTCAATCAAATGATATTGAGCATGTTTCCCATCTCTTCTCGAGAAACAAGTGGGGTATTTCTTTGCAAAATTGTGCTCAATTTCATATGTGGCAATTCCGACAAGATCTCTTCGTTAGTTGGGGGAAGAATCAGCACGAATCGGATTTTTTGAGGAACGTATCGAGAGAGAATTGGATTTGGTTAGACAATGTGTGGTTGGTAAACAAGGATCGGTTTTTTAGCAGGGTACGGAATGTATTGTCAAATATTCAATATGATTCCACAAGATCTATTTTCGTTCAAGTAACGGATTCTAGCCAATCGAAAGGATCTTCTGATCAATTCAGAGATCTTTTCGATTCCATTAGAAATGAGGATTCAGAATATCACACATTGATCGATCAAACAGAGATTCAGCAACTAAAAGAAAGATCGATTCTTTGGGATCCTTCCTTTCTTCAAACGGAACGAACAGAGATAGAATCAGATCGATTCCCGAAATGCCTTTTTGGATCTTCCTCAATGTCCCGGCTATTCACGAAACGTGAGAAGCAGATGAATAATCATCTGCTTCCGAAAGAAATCGAAGAATTTCTTGGGAATCCTACAAGATCAATTCGTTCTTTTTTCTCTGACAGATGGTCAGAACTTCATCTGGGTTCGAATCCTACCGAGAGGTCCACTAGAGATCAGAAATTTTGGAAGAAAAAACAAGATGTTTCTTTTGTCCCTTTCAGGCGATCGGAAAATAAAGAAATGGTTGATATATTCAAGATAATTACGTATTTACAAAATACCGTCTCAATTCATCCTATTTCATCAGATCCGGGATGTGATATGGTTCCGAAGGATGAACCAGATATGGACAGTTCCAATAAGATTTCATTCTTGAACAAAAATCCATTTTTGGATTTATTTCATCTATTCCATGACCGGAACAAAGGGGGATACACGTTACACCACGATTTTGAATCAGAAGAGAGATTTCAAGAAATGGCAGATCTATTCACTCTATCAATAACCGAGCCGGATCTGGTGTATCATAGGGGATTTGCTTTTTCTTCGGTCCGGATCCACTGCGGGAATGATTTGGAAGATCCAAAACGAAAAACAGCGGTATTTGCTAGCAACAACATCATGGAGGCAGTCAATCAATATAGATTGATCCGAAATCTGATTCAAATCCAATATTATGGGTACATAAGAAATGTATCGAATCGATTCTTTTTAATGAATAGATCCGATCGCAACTTCGAATATGGAATTCAAAGGGATCAAATAGGAAATGATACTCTGAATCATATAACTATAATGAAAATGAAATATACGA